TTTTAGAATTTTTATGAAAATTGAATAATGATCTAAAGATATCCATTAAACACAGTCTAAAAAAATGGATCAATCGTTGAATTCGTTTCAATTGAGAGATTAAATCCGGTATAAATATTAGAAAGGGCGGAAACCCCATCTTCGCAAACATGAATAGATATATCTTTATTTTACAATTTTTCACAAAAAAGATTTATGCGGAAGGATTTGTCTTTGATGAAAAGTTTTCTATTTTTAGAGTTCAATTTTTTAATAATTTTAATTCAATGTAGATACCTATCCAAAATAATATGAATGACTCACTATTAACTCGGTTTTTTGGCCATAATCATTATGTAGGAGAGGTGGCCGAGTGGTTCAAGGCGTAGCATTGGAACTGCTATGTAGACTTTTGTTTACCGAGGGTTCGAATCCCTCTCTTTCCGTACTCTTCACCTAATTCACCAATGTTACTGACTGCAATGCATCAAATAAGAATGTATACTCCAACAGTTAGACCTTTCTTTTCTTTGATATCGATTATGTATTCCTAATCCAAATCTTCTGTGGTACGAAAAATACTGGGCAAAATGGACAAGGAATGAAAATCCCCTACCGATCTATGATACATGAATGAGATCAAAATCCCCAGATCAAACCCCTTACCTTACTTACCCCGGGTCCCTTTACTTAAGCCAAAATGGAGAGGTCAAAATTGTCCGAACCCTTGTTATTTTAGTTGGGGTTAAGTCTGACGAGAGTAATATTCTACAACTAGCAATTCATTTATTTTCAAACCGACCCATTTACTATCTATTATTTGATTGACGAATCCTTCATATTGGAATGGGTGAAGAGTCAAATGGTTTGGCAACTCCTCGCGGGGGGATGAATCAAGATAATTTTGAATCAGAGCCCTAGATTTTTGCTCATCCCTCACTGTAATAATATCTCGGGGTTTACAGCGATAACTTGGTATATCTACTATACGACCATTAACTAAAATATGTCTATGGTTAACTAATTGGCGGGCTTGAGGAATAGTCGAAGCCATACCCAATCGAAAAAGGATGTTATCCAAACGCATTTCAAGTAATTGTAGTAAAACCTGACCTGTTGATCCTTTGGCTTTTCCGGCGATACGAACGTATTTAAGTAATTGTTGTTCTGTAAGACCATAATGAAAGCGCAATTTTTGTTTTTCTTCTAAACGAATACGATATTGAGATTTTTTTCCGGGGCGCGATTGGTTTCTAAGATCGCTTCCGGCTCTAGGCTTTTTACTAGTTAGTCCCGGTAAAGCCCCCAGACGACGGATTTTTTTGAAACGAGGCCCTCTGTAACGTGACATAAAGACTCCTTATTTTTTATGAAATTTCATAAAACAAAATTAAAACTAAACTAAAATATGATAAATTAATCGAAATTTACTGAAGTATTGTATTACAAAGAATAATTAGAGGAATTGTATCAATATCCGGACCTTATTGTATATAAATAATTGTATTATATAAATAAAAAGAATTTAAAATAATAATAAAAAAAATTCAGGGTTCTTTTCTTGATTGATTTGTTCTACAGAGACCGAACTCCTCCAATCCCATTTTTATTCATAATTGGAAGTTCCTACGAGATGATAGGGTGACCCTTGGGAAAAGGGAAAGAAGTTTTTCGCTTTGATTTCACATTATCAATTATGTAAAAAATAAAAAATCAAACAAACGGAGAAAAGCCGGCTATCGGAATCGAACCGATGACCATCGCATTACAAATGCGATGCTCTAACCTCTGAGCTAAGCGGGCTCACATAACATAAATTGTACACGTATACTAATTTAGTAAACTACTGAGATATTAACTGTTCATTCTTAGCTATTTCATAAGAAATATGATATATAGAAAAATAGAAATTCATAAGAAATATGATATATAGAAAAATAGAAATATAAAAAATAAGGAAGAATAGAAAATAGAATTTTAGAATTTCCAAACATATTGGATATTTGAATATTTTGGATATTTTAATATTATAGAACATACCTATTAATATAGCGATATTATTAAATATCGCGATATAAAATTTTGATCTATTTCTCAAATATATGTTTATCAATAATAAATATCTTAATTAGCTTAATTAGATGGTAAGATTTTTTTGACTATTCTATGTTTACTATTTTTTATTACATAATTTTATTATATTTCATATATATTTTATATATGGATCATATATATTTTATATATAGAAATATATATATTTCATTTTAATTTAATTTGAAAATATATTTTAATATATCATTTTAAATAAAATCGAGTAAAGTAATGTAATTAAGTTTAGAATCTTATTCTATTTCTATATTTATTGCTATTTCTATATTTATTGTATATTACATTTCTATATTTATTGTATATTACAATCTTATAATATTATTATTTATTATATATAATTCGAAATAATTTCATATTTAATTAATAAATAATTTTATTTTGAATTCTCTTCTAATTCTAAATTAACGGAATGGTTAGTTATAGCCATTTTATTAGTTTTAGTTATGGCTATTAATTGAATTTAAAATTAATAATACTCAAATCTTCCTTTTCGTTTTTTTGTTATGTTATAATGTTTTTTTTTGTTATGTTATAGAAGGCCTGCCCTAAGAATAACATGAAAGATAAAAGCGCAATCCAGATCATAATGAAACACTCCTCTGGTTTCATTCGGAAAGGTGAAAGCTAAGACGAAAAAAAAAAAAAAGAATCGACCGTTCAAGTATTTTAAATTTAACGCTAAAAACGGTAGAAATAGGGGCATATATAAGTATAATAAATATATATTATACTATAATATATATGTTATGCGATCTATATTGAATTGATGATATAGAAATGATAGAATCATTTCTGATTGGACCAAATACGGGTCTCCGATAGAGATGAAAGAAAATATACAAGAAATCAAATAGTAGAAAAAACTTTTCAATATAGGAACCGGTATCTAATGAATTCAACCGGTCCAGCATAATAGAAATGAAAGAAAAGGGGGGGGGGGCGGCATCATGATGTGATCTTAATCACATCAAAAAAAAGAGGGGATATGGCGAAATTGGTAGACGCTACGGACTTAATTGGATTGAGCCTTGGTATGGAAACCTACCAAGTGAGAACTTTCAAATTCAGAGAAACCCTGGAATTAAAAATGGGCAATCCTGAGCCAAATCCTGTTTTATGAAAATAAACAAGGGTTTCATAAACCGAAAATAAAAAAGGATAGGTGCAGAGACTCAATGGAAGCTGTTCTAACAAATGGAGTTGGCTGCATTGTGTTAGTAAAGGAATCCTTCCATCGAAACTTCAGCAAGGATGAAGGATAAACCTATATACATACGTATAGTACTGAAATACTATCTCAAAATGATTAATGACGACCCAAATCTGTATTTTTTTATATTTATATTTATATGAAAAATGAAAGACTTGTTGTGAATCGATTAAAAATTGAAAAAAGAATCGAATATTCATTGATCAAACCATTCACTCCACCGTAGTCTGATAGATCTTTTTAATAATTGATTAATCGGACGAGAATAAAGATAGAGTCCCATTATACATGTTAATATCGACAACAATGAAATTTATAGTAAGAGGAAAATCCGTCGACTTTAGAAATCGTGAGGGTTCAAGTCCCTCTATCCCCAAAACGACCCGGTTGACTCCCTAATTATTTATTTTCATTTTATCATTTTGTTAGCGATTCAAATAAAAATTCGTTATATTTATCATTCATTCTACTCTTTTCTTTCACAAATGGATCTGAGCGAAAATTTTTTCTTATCACAAGACTTGTGTGTGATATATATGATACGCGTACAGTACAAATGATTTGAGCAAGGAATCCATTAAATTTGAATAATTAACAATACATATCATTACTTGTACTGTACTGAAACTTTGAAAATTTATTTTTGAAGATCCAAGAAATTCTATTAGATCCTGTATAATACTTTGTAATACTTTTTCGTTTTTCTAATTGACATAGACCCAAGTCCTATATTAAAATAAAATGAGGATGATGCGTCGTGAATGGTCGGGATAGCTCAGCTGGTAGAGCAGAGGACTGAAAATCCTCGTGTCACCAGTTCAAATCTGGTTCCTGGCACATGAGTAATTTGTATGAGTATATATTCTAAAAATGAATTGATATGGGTCGACATACATATTCATTAATAGTATAAATCGTGATACATATTTATCCATCTAAATGTCGGAGATATACCCCTTATATATATCATATGTATATAAAGTATACAAAAGAATTCCATTTTGTTTCCTCTTGTTTTTTTATTTGTCCATACTGTGTCTCCTTTTGTTCAAAAAAAACGTTAATACTTTATACATATTCGAAAGGCTAAATTAGTTAGTTGAAAGAGAAAAAGTATAGTCTAGAGGAGTTGAAGGATGGGAATAGCCAAAGTTCATTTCAGATACAGTACAAATAGAATATGATCCTCTTTCATTTCCTTCTATATTTTTTTCAGATTCTATTTCTTCATTTCCTCCTATGTTACTTTCTATAGCCCATCTAAGTGATGTGCGCGGTACATAGTTCATAATGCGGAACTCTTTTAGTTTCATCCTAGTGGCTCGGCTCATTCGAAAAAGTATCTTCAAAATTTGAGAATCTCAATGAATCCTCTAATTTTTTTTTTTTTAGTATTTATTTTATTTAGCCCACCCAATAACTAAAAAAAAAAAAATAATATGTGAATGAAACTTCAATTACTATGTTTGATCTCGAAGAGAATGTACAAAAATTCTTTGAATATCTGGAGTTGTAGAAGTGAAGATTAGTTTCTGATTATTCAATGAGCATCTTGTATTTCATAAAAATTAGGGGCAATATAATCCTTACGTAAAGGCCATCCTATCCAACTTTCAGGCATTAAGATACGTTTCAGGCGTGGATGATTATCATAAAGGATTCCCAGCATATCATAGGATTCCCTTTCTTGAAAATCCGCACT